TTGAACATGAATAACCCCTTTTGTTATTCTCCGTGCACTTTTCCGTAAACTAAAACGGGCATTCCTACGCAAACCAATACGCACTTTCTTACGTGAACCTATTTTTGGTATAGCTTTTGTCATATTTTATTATCTCATAAATATGAGTTAGAAATAACAAAAAGAAAAAAAGATACAAAGATATCCGTTTCAGGGTTAAATATATCCTTTACTTTCATTCTTTGATTAGGAATTTGTACATTTCTCTGGGTACTTTTTTTTTTACTTTTTAGAAAGGAAAGCTCCTTTTTCGAAAGATTACCCCTGTCTTTGTTTATGCTTCGGATTGGAACAAATGACTCTAATTCGACCACGCCTACGAATCAGTCGACATTTTGTACAAATTTTACGAACGGAAGCTCTTATTTTCATATTTAGGTATTCCTTTATTAAACTATGAATCTACTTTTTGGGAAAAAATAAGCTTCTTCACTTAAATTTTTAAATTTGGAATTTATTATCCTATAAAAAGCTAATCCTTTGAATCTTTGGTATCCTTTAAATCTTCAGTATCCTTCGAGTCTTCGGTACGCTTCGAATCCTTATGGGGAAGTCTATAAATTATACGCCCTTTGCTTGAATCATAACGACTTACTTCAATTTTGACCCTATCTCCCATCAGTATTCGTATAGAACTCGACCGGATTTTTCCTGAAATATAGCCCAGGATGATGGTGTCATTCTCTAAGCGAACTCGGAACATTCCGTTGGGTAGGGCTTCCGTAACTAAACCTTCGAAAGTAACTTTTGCTTCTCTCGGGTTTTTTTTTTCTCTCCTATTTTTTTTTTCTGTCATATTTTTTTCTCTTATTTTTCTATTTGCATTTTCAAAATAGGAAGTTCGAGATAGAATTCGGATACTATAGGCGGGGCCATTACCATATATAACATAAGACTTCTCCCCCAATTCTCTTTAGTCGAGCTTCTCGATCTGTCATTATACCTTGAGAAGTAGAAAGAATAGCAATTCCCATTCCGCCCAAAACCTTAGGAATTCCTTGATAGTTAGCATAAATTCGTAAGCCAGGTCGGCTGATACGCTTTAAAAAGGTTCTAGTTCTATATATTCCTTTTCTAGTCCTTCTCTTTTGATGTCGTAAAGTTGAAACCAAGAAATATCTGTTACTTTCTTGATGTTTCCGAACACTTTCAATAAAACCCTCTCGTAGAAGTATTTTAACAATGTTTTCGGTAATATTTGTAGATACTACTCGAACAGTTCCTTTTTTACTCATGTCTGCGTTTCTTATAGAGGTTAGTAAATCAGCAATAGTGTCCTTGCCCATAAGACTCTAATTCTAGGTTCCTCCTAATTTTTAGATAATCAACATGTTTTCCTTTTTCTTTTTATTTTGGATTTTAATGCATATACGTAAAACACAATCTACTAATTTTATCTTCGATCTATATCTCATCTACTAGTATTTATAATACTTCAGGAGCTAATGAAACTATTTTAGTAAAATTCAATTCTCTCAATTCCTCGGCAATCGCGCCAAAAACTCGAGTTCCTTTTGGATTTCCTTTTTGATCAATGATAACTGCTGCATTGTCATCATAGCGTATTATTATACCGTCTTCACATTTGAATTCTTTACATGTACGTACAATTACAGCTCGAATTACTTCGGATCTTTCTAGAGGCATTTGAGGCACTGCGTCTTTGATTACAGCAACAATAACATCACCAATACGAGCATATCGCTGATTACCAGCAGCTCCTATGACTCTAATACACATCAATTTTCGAGCTCCACTGTTATCCGCTACATTTAAAAGGGTCTGAGGTTGAATCATATTATTTAGATTTCAATTTGTTATTTCACTGCAAAGGAATGAAAGATATATTGTCTCTTGAGAAGGAAAACCTGGGGTTTTTTATCCTCAATACTCCTTTTTTTTGGGGGTCTATATCTCTAATCTAAGAAATTGGCTTCGTATGGGCATTTTACTGGCAGCTATGGAGATAGCTGCTCTAGCTATAGTTTCAGATACTCCGCTCATTTCATAAAGTATTCGACCTGGTTTAACAACGGCTACCCAATATTCGGGGGATCCCTTTCCTGAGCCCATACGTGTTTCTGTGGGTCTTAGTGTAACTGGTTTGTCGGGAAATATACGTACCCATAGTTTTCCACCACGACGTGCATATCGTGTCATTGCTCTTCGTCCTGCTTCTATCTGTCTTGCTGTAATCCAAGCGGGTTCAAGTACTTGAAGAGCATATCTACCAAAACAAATACGATTGCCTCGGCAGGATTTTCCCTTCATTCTTCCTCTATGTTGTTTACGAAATCTAGTTCTTTTGGGGTTATAGTCGATGGTTCTTTTTTAGTTCCATCTCTACTGCAAAACTGGACATGAGAGTTTCTTCTCATCCAGCTCCTCGCGAATAAGATCAGAAAGCGTGCAAATTTCTCTAATTCCATAATATTCAAAAATATTATGGATAGATACACATCAATATATAATAGAATAGGTTTTTTTTGCATTTCTTAAAATAGAAAAATATATAGTCAAGAAAAAAGATCTAGAATATATACAAATTCCATATTTGTAGATAATGTAATCTTTCTTTTTTATAAGGGATATCCTTATTGAATCATAGTGAAGTATTCTAATCCAATAAAGATTTCGCGGGCGAATATTTACTCTTTCTTGTCTTATTTGTTAATTTATAACTTTATCAAATTATCAAATAAGACAATTTTTTTGGTTTGTTCCGCCATCCCACCCAATGAAGTATTAGGATTCTTTTCAATAAAATCAATCCTATGCAGTCATAGGTTTTGTCGTTCCCACAGCTTCTCTTTTAATGGTTAGGTTTTAATCCTGCAACGGAGCTTCCAAACTTTCCGAGTTAATTTTCTCAGTTTTATTAACCTGGGCTGCTCTTTATTATTGCTTTAAATTTTTACGATTTTTAATTCTCTCTTATTATATTATATTGATGCTTTATCACATTGCCTTTTATGATGTAATTCATAGACCATACACATAGGAATCTTATATCTTTCTTATTCTTCTTCCTTCTATCTATCATCCCTCCTTTTATCCACATCCCTTTAGTTTTGTTTCACAACCTAGAATCCGGTTTCTTTTTTAGAGAAAAAAAAATGCAGTTGCTACAACTATATGATAGATCTAGTCATTTATGATAGATGTATTTATTCACATAGTGACTGTTTCTTTGTTAGGATCTCGACAATACGAAGCAATAGGTTGGTTATTAGTTAATTTTCTATAATTACTAAGTTTTTTCTATTTTTATTAAGGTTCGCTCAAAAATTTTTTTTATTTCCATTTTTGACCCTAAAGAAAAAACTAACGAGTCACACACTAAGCATAGCAATTATATTAAAAGATTTATCAATTTTCATTAAATCTTATAGAAAGAGGTATAATTTCTTCTTTTTTATGGGATTTTTGGAAAATAAGGTTCTTGTCTTTTTTATTCTATCACTGGCCAGAATGAGAAGACAAGGTTACTTATTCTTCTTCTACGAATATCCAAATTTTTACACCTAATACTCCATAGATAGTTCGAATTGGATAACAGCAATAATCAATTTTAGCGCGAATTGTTTGGAGAGGAAGTCTACCCTTTTTGATGCATTCGGCACGTGCAATTTCTTTCCCTCCTAGACGGCCTGCTATTTTTATTTTGACTCCCTTTATATCTGCTTTTTTAGTTAATTCAATGGCTTTTTTCATTGCTTTTCGGAATGAAACTCTATTTTTTAATTGGAAAGCTATATATTCCGCAAGAATGTTAGGTTGTCTATAGGGTTCTTTAACTTTTTCGATAGCAATATTAAGTCTCTGGTTTACAGAATTCACTTCCTTTTGGATATCTTTCTCTAATTCTTCGATTGCTCCTTTTTTCTTTAATAAATTGGGGAATCCAATATGGATTATAACGTGAATTGTATCGATTTCTTTTTGAATTTCTATATGTGTAATTACTTCGGAACTTGAGTCTGATTCTATTTTTCTATTCGAGCTTTTTTTCCTATTCTTTTGTATATAGTTCTTGATACAATTCCGTATTTTTTTATCTTCTTGTAAACCTTCAGAATAATTTTTTGGTTGTGCGAACCAAAAGGAATGGTGATTTTGGGTTGTACCAAGTCTGAAACCGAGTGGATTTATTTTTTGTCCCATATTTTTCTATTCTATTTTTTTTTTACTGGGAATCGAAATCTTAGGTTGATCTAAAAGTTATTTAGATTTCTTTATTATATTTAGTACAATTGTTATATGACACATGGTTTTTTTTATAGGATAACCACGTCCTCGAGCCCGAGGTCTGAATTTTTTCATAATAGTACTCCTACTCACTTCGGCTTTTGTTATGAATAAATTAGCTTTGTCGAAATCCCTATAAAAAATAGCATTTGCTGCTGCCGAATAAACCAACTTTAAGATGGGATAAGATGCTCGATAAGGCATGAGGTTCAGTATCATAACGGTTTCCTCATAGTAACGCCAGCGAATCTCATCAAGAACTCTTTGTGCTTTAAAAACAGACATATGTATGCGTTTTTGTGCTTTGAAAACCCGTTCGAACTTAAGTAGACGATCAGTTGGAACTTTTCTTGCGAGTTTCCGTAGCCCGTTCTTCTTCTTCTTTATCCTAGGGGTATACTTTACCAATTTGAAACTTGTCATAAATAAGGTTATTCCCCGCCTACACTTTACTTTAATTTGAATCCTATATTTCTTTATTTATTCTGAATCTTTCTATTCTGAATTCAGTTAACGACGGGATTTAGTATCCTTTCTTGCACTTTCATAACTCGTGAAATGCCGAGTAGGCACAAATTCCCCCAATTTGCGACCTACCATAGGATTTGTTATGTAAATAGGTATATGTTCCTTTCCATTATGAATCGCGATTGTATGGCCAACCATTGCGGGTAGAATGCTAGATGCCCGGGACCACGTTACTATTGTTTCTTTCTCCTCCTTCATATTGACCTTTTCGATTTTTGTCAATAAATGACGAGCTACAAAAGGATTCGTTTTTTTTCGTGTCACAGCTGATTACTCCTTTTTTTTCATTTTAAAAAGTGGCATCCTATGTCCACTATCTCGATCGAGGTATGGAGGTCAGAATAAATAGAATAATGATGAGTGGAAAAAAGAGAAAATCCTTTAGCTGGATAAGGGGCGGATGTAGCCAAGTGGATCAAGGCAGTGGATTGTGAATCCACCATGCGCGGGTTCAATTCCCGTCGTTCGCCCATCGCATTATTGCAATGCAATTTTCCATATTCCTAGTTACGTATTTACTTACGGCGACGAAGAATAAAACTATCACTATATTTTTTCCTTTTCCTAGTTCTTCTTCCAAGCGCAGGATAACCCCAAGGGGTTGTGGGTTTTTTTCTACCAATGGGGGCTTTCCCTTCACCGCCCCCATGGGGGTGGTCCACAGGGTTCATAACTACCCCTCTTACTACGGGGCGTTTACCTAGCCAACACTTAGATCCGGCTCTACCCAAACTTTTTTGGTTCGCCCCAACATTACCCACTTGTCCGACTGTTGCTAAGCAGTTTTGGGATACCAAACGGACCTCCCCGGATGGTAATCTTAAAGTGGCCAATTTACCCTCTTTTGCAATCAGTTTCGCTACAGCACCTGCTGCTCTAGCTAATTGCCCACCCCTTCCACGTGTGATTTCTATGTTATGTATGGCCGTGCCTAAGGGCATATCGGTTGAAGTAGATTCTTCTTTTTTCTCAAAAAACCCCTTCCCAAACTGTACAAGCTTCTTCCAAAGCATACGGCTTTCTAGATGTATATGACGATCTCTAGACAGATGGATCTTATATGAATCGTATGATGAAGTACCACATGAGTGGATATATAGAAAAGGAATCCAAATCTGCCGAATCGCTCATGTTATGATCTTCTACATCCTAGGTCTCCGCGTTCCGTCATCTGGCTTATGTTCTTCATGTAGCATTCAGATCGAATGACTCTATGAAATTACGTCGATATTTCCACATATTATGGGTAACGTAGGAGACATCCCTATTTTCACCCGGGGGTCTTAATTACCACTGCTTAGCTTTCAATTCGCCTCTGACCATCAAATTAAATGTGAATAACCCGTCCTCCTCTCTTTGAAACAAGGGGCGCTTCCGGTTCTGTGCGTGCTTCAAACAATTTTGTCTTCTCCATATTACCATATCTCTAGAGTCAATAATTTTCTATGAGGAACTACTGAACTCAATCACTTGCTGCCGTTACTCAACAGTTTTCTGTTGAGGTCTATCCCGTAGAGTTAGTCAAATTGGATCAGTGATCGATTTCTAGGTTTCGTCGTAAACCTAATTGGTTACTTCCAATTACGTAAATCAATAGTTCAAACCGCACTCAAAGGTAGGGCATTTCCCATTGATATAGGAACTTTTGTACCAGAAACAATAGTATCTCCAATTATAGCTCCTCTGGGATGTAAAATATATCTCTTCTCACCATCCCCATAGTGTATGAGACAAATGTATGCATTTCGATTAGGGTCGTATTCTATGGTTACGATTCTACCAGATATGTCTTTTTGATTCCGTCGAAAATCGATTTTACGGTATAGGCGCTTATGACCTCCCCCTCTATGCCTTGCGGTAATGATTCCTCTGGCATTACGACCTTTACCACAACGGTGCCGTCCATGGATCAATTTATTTCGTGGATTGGATTTCACTTGCCTGTCTACGGTTCCCTTGCGTGTGCTCGGGATAGGTGTTTTGTATAAATGTTTCGCCGTATTATTAAGTATTCTCCTTTAATTCTTTTCTCTATCTAGAAGTGGAATAGAATAACCCGGTTGAAGGGTAATGATCATACGTCTGTAATGCATTGTATGTCCCAGAATAGGTCCCATTCTTCTACCCTTTCGGGGTAGTCGATGGCTATTCACAGCTACTACCTTAACACCAAAGAAGAGCTCGACCCAATGCTTTATTTCTGTCTTAGTGAATCCCGATTCGACATTAAAAGTATATTGATTCTTTCCCAATAAACGAAGACTTTTTTCTGTAAATACTGCGTATTTGATTCCATCCATAAATCGACTTTCCCTCCTATGCTCTGAGTTCCAGTATCGATAAGAATTCGAGTTCTTATTGTTTTTATGTTATGGTATGAATATACCATACCAATTCGTTATGTATGGATGATGGATGAGATTCCATGGATAGAGAGCCAGTTCCAATAGACTTATGGAACGTTCCCGTTCGCGTGCATCCAGCAGGAATTGAACCCGCAAATTTACCAATTATGAGTTGGGCGCTTTAACCATTCAGCCATGGATGCTTAACAGGGATCATCGTACATCGTAAATAACCAATTTTCATATAGAAAGACATATCATAGAAAAATGAAATCAAAATATTCGGAGATGGCAAATATTCGGAGATGACTATGAAAACACCTCTCTGGATCCTCGAATT